TAGATTTACCAATGATTCACGAAATGCTATGGTTCTTAAATATGATTTCGTAATTTATTCAGAAGTAATTCGCGGAATAATGCACCTTTTCCTTCCTAGTTATACCAAAAAATAAAGTGCAGTTGGTCGGATCCAGCCGATTCTTGAAATAAACAACTCGCACACACTCCCTTTCCAAAAAAAATCAATACACCAAGCACTACACTTAGATTTATTGGATTTGTTGCAAAAATATCGGTATTAAACCCGAAACTTCCGGCGGATGGCCAATAACCCAAGGAAAGGAAAGAATCGGTTACATTTTTCATATGATCTCCTCTTTCGTATTCTTATTAGATAAGACTAATTCTCTAGATTTTTTATTTATTCTAGTATATTTTTCCTAATTCTTTCTTTTCTACTAAAAAATCAAAAATAATATTGATTTATATATATAATTATCAATGTATTTTTGATTTTTTTTTTTTCAATTGGAAATTTCCAACGGGTCTTATGTTATATGATTTTCGAAATATCTCCTTTGGTGCAATAGTTTTTTAAAAAAGTTCCATTGGAATACGAGAGTAAAGGAAGAAAGCGAATTGGTGTGCCAAATCCTCCTCCCCCCCCCCAATCAGTCCTTTACAAGGGCTGTTGTCCGAACGAATTAAGAATAAGAAATGGAACTATGAATATAATTCGAAATAAAGCAAGAGCAGCAAATAAAAAAAAAATAAAAACTATATCTTATATGTATTTTGAGTTTGTAGGATTAAACAAAGGGATTCGCAAATAAAAGTGCTAATGCCACAACCAGTCCATAAATTGTTAAAGCTTCCATAAAAGCCAGACTAAGCAATAAAGTACCTCGTATTTTTCCCTCTGCCTCTGGTTGTCTCGCGATCCCTTCTACAGCTTGTCCCGCAGCAGTACCTTGACCCACGCCAGGTCCAATAGAAGCAAGCCCAACGGCCAATCCAGCAGCAATAACGGAAGCGGCAGAAATCAGTGGATTCATGATAAGTTCCTCACACCAAAACAAAAAAAAAATAAAGAAATAGTTAATGATACAATCAACCAACGAATTATGACTTAATTATTCAAATTTCTCCAGTCCAAGTAACTAATAAACCAGAATTGGAATAATAATATTAAAGAATATTATCGGAAAAACATCGATAGCTCTTTTTTTATTAGTTCCTGTCAAGTTTGTGAATCTGTACAAATTTTGTTCTTCGATTTCTTTTTCTTTTTTTCCTTTCTTCCGAATCATTCTTTGAATTCTTTATTCTTTTTCGTGATTTAAATTCATCCAATAGACTTTGGTTGGAATCCCTATATAAATTCACATTTATAGTAGGTAAAATTCGATAATATCTTTAGTTCATATATGCTTATATAATATATAATATCACATATACAGGTCTTTCCCCCATAACGTAAACTAACTATTCATATCAGTCATATCTTAAGATTAGGAAAAAGATCTTTTAGATCTCTTTCCTTTATTCTACTATTCTACAATTCCTTAAGCTTAATTTTTTTTACTGTTACTTATACTTACGCTAGAGCGTATATACCTTATTTCTATATTTCTCGATTTATCTTGCCTAAGCGGATTACCTTCATACGTGTATACATTGAGTTCAGCTAAGCGAAAAAGACTACTAGTCAATGATGACCTTCCATGGATTCTCCTATATAAGCCGCAGCTAAAGTTGCAAAAATAAGAGCTTGAATCCCACTTGTAAATAATCCAAGAAACATAACAGGTATAGGAACCACTAAAGGTACTAAAGAAACAAGAACAACAACTACTAATTCATCAGCTAATATATTTCCGAAAAGTCGAAAACTAAGCGATAAGGGTTTTGTGAAATCTTCTAAGATGTTAATGGGTAAAAGGATTGGAGTTGGTTGAATGTATTTCCCGAAATAACCTAATCCCTTTTTGGTAAGACCCGCATAGAAATAGGCTACTGACGTCAGTAAAGCTAAAGCAACAGTAGTATTTATATCATTTGTGGGTGCGGCTAACTCACCATGAGGCAACTGTATGATTTTCCAAGGTAAAAGAGCCCCCGACCAGTTTGAAACAAAAATAAATAGAAACATAGTTCCAATAAATGGAACCCATGAACCATATTCTTCTCCAATCTGGGTTTTACTCACGTCGCGAATGAATTCAAGGACATATTCAAAAAAATTTTGACTATCATTAGGAATGGTTTGGGGATTACGAACAGCTATAATGGCTGAACCTAGTAAGATAGCAATTACAACCCAAGAAGTAATAAGTACTTGAGCATGGACTTGGAAACCTCCTATTTGCCAATAGAAATGTTGGCCTACTTCCACGCCGGATATATCGTATAAGCCTTTTAGTGTGTTGATGGAACATAATAAAACATTCATATTACCCTCTGAAAGAGATAGAACTTTAAAAAGGAATTATTTTGATTCAACCATCTCTTTTTCGACTTGCTCACTACAATTGTATTTTTTTAATATCAATAAATCACCTAATAGCCTCAGTTATTTTTATCTCTTTTGTGCGATTCAGGAATCGTAACCGATTCAATAAATCTATTCTATGGAGTTTCCAAAATAATTTCCACGTAATCTTCTTATTATTTTATTATTAATCAAGAATTTCGTATATAGCTAGAACGCCCCTCACAAATTGAAAATACTAATTTGTTAAGAATTAATCGGATTGAAGCTATAGCGTCATCATTCGCTGGAATCGAAATATCTGCTAGATCCGGGTCACAGTTTGTATCGATTAAACAAATCGTTGGAATTCCCAAAGTGATACATTCTCGAAGAGCCGTATATTCTTCTTGCTGATCAACAATTATTACAATATCAGGTAACCCCGTCATATATTTAATCCCGCCCAGATATGTTTGCAAGTGAGATAGTTGTCTCTTCAACACAGCCGCATCTCTTTTCGGAAGATGGTTGAGTTTGCCTGTCTTTTGTTCTGTTCTCAAGTCCCGGAACTTATGAAGTCTCGTTTCTGTAGTATACCAATTTGTTAACATACCACCAAGCCATTTTTTATTAACATAATGACATCGAGCCTTTATTGCAGCCCGTGCGACTGAATCAGCTGCTTTATTTTTGGTACCAACAATTAAAAATTGTTTTCCCCTACTTGCTGCATCAAAGACTAAATCACAAGCTTCTGATAAAAACCGAGCGGTTATAGTAAGATTTAGAATATGTATACCTTTACGCTTTGCAGAGATATAAGGTGCCATTCTAGGATTCCATTTCCTAGTACCATGACCAAAATGAACTCCTGCTTCCATCATTTCTTCCAAATTGATATTCCAATATCTTCTTATCATTTCTCCGCCCCCCCCACTTCTTTTTTTCTTTAAACAGAAGAAGTACCTTAAAATAAAAATAGAAAAAAAAATTGTTCCCATGGAACCTTCTCTTCTAACGGAGATTGGCCGTTGATACACGATCCAAGCCATTCATTTTTTTTCTTTCGATTTGATTCGTTATTATTTTTATTACTATTACCAAATCAAATGACTGCAACACAAATAGAAAAACCGGATGAATCTGCTCTTAGGAATCATTAAATCCTAGAAATGAGTGTTCTGATGTATCCTGTACATTCTTTGAAATGCAAAAATCAAAAAATTCTCTGTGGTGGGACAAAATATCTTTCATTTCACACTCAAATAAAGTTTGCTTGTTGGTTTCAAAAGGAATGTTATTATGCTTCTTTGAACGGTGCACTAATCCTTTGAATCCCGTACCGACGGGTATCATCCCCCCTAGAACAACATTCTCTTTCAGACCTTTCAACCAATCGATACGACCGCGGAGAGCGGCTTTTGCTAAAACTCGAGCAGTTTCTTGAAAACTCGCTTCGGATATGAAACTTTGAGTATTTAGAGATGCTTTCGTTATTCCCAATAATATCGCTCGGTAATAAATCGCTTCTTCCAACGCACGCCCCGTTCGTTCCGCTCGTAACAATCCAATTAGTTCTCCGGGTAAAAAAACATTAGACATTCCATCGTCTGAAACCAAGACCTTTGATGTTATTTGACGTAAAATAATTTCTATATGTCTATTATGGATCTGCACACCCTGGGATCGATAAACCTTTTGGATCTTATTAACTAAAGAAATACGACTTTGCACTATAGTCAGTTCAGTACCAATCAAGAATCCCCACGGAATTGCAAGAATTCTTGTTATACGCTCGTTCCAACCCTCCACTCTCTTGTCTAGGTTCATTGATATTGAATCAATCGAACGAACTTCTAACACTTGTTCTACCTTTGGAAGACCCTGCGTTATATCACCAGATCTCAATTTTTCATATATAAATGTAACTAATGTATCTCCTTCGAAAAGTATTTCTCCATAATTTACATGAACAGTTGCTCCTGGAGTCGTCAAATAAGACTTTGCCGATCTTATTACAACAGAGTCAATTTGACCAATTATAACTTGACCTGATTTTAGGTGTGGTCCATATTTGGCTAGACATACATTTTCGCAAAAAAACTGTCCAAGGGTAATTATTGTGTATTTTTTTTTGCAATAATTATGCTGGGGAAAATGCCAATTCAAGTTGAATGGATTCAAAAGGATGTTACTGCATGGATTGGAATTATAAATTCTTTCGATTTCGTCCATTAAATAATATAAATAATATTTAAATACTTGAAAAGTTTGAATCTTTTTAAAATTGTCAAGTTGCAAATATTTAGTTAATGAGATCTGATTATGAGTTTTTACAAGGTAATAAAAATTTGCAATTTGACAGGTTCTTCCTAAAGGTCCTACCGAATTCATAATTGAAATTCGCGGATTTTTATTAATTGATTCTTTTCTCCCGATGTAATGTTTTACATCGGTGAATGGACCCATTTGAAAACAATTAGATGATGACAAAATTATCAAAGATTGAGATTCCTTACTTTTACTCAAGAACGTATGAATAGTTCCTTGATTTTGTCTAAATGATTGTTGAATCCTTTCCGTGGAATAAAATGGATTGGTACGATCGGACCTATTATCCGAGCTCAATCCGGACACTAGTGGACCATTTCTTTTTCTTATATACGAAATATGTGATTTCACGAAGTTGAGTCTTAGGAAATCTCGAATCAAACCGGTTGTACTTACTTCAACAAAGGAAGCATGGGCTTCTTCGTTAGAAGAATTTTTGTTGTCTTGGTGCCAGGTCAACACTAAACAAGTCCGAACTAATTGAATACAGGTTCCGGAAATTCCCCAAATAGGTTTGCGATTTCCATAAAGAATATAATTTACAAATCTAAGTTTTAGATTCTCCTTTTCTTGCAACGAATCCTGGGGAAAAAGTGTTTCTAAATTTATACCGTCGGCTATTTCATATATGATTACGGGTCGAAACAAAACAAAATATTTTTTCTTGGTAGGTGTGATCCATTGGACATAGATCCAATTTTTCAATTTTTTTGATTCCTTAATTTTTTTTTTTACCCTTCCCCGTGGTATTAAGATGCCACTATGTGGGAATATCTTATCCATTTCTACAGGAAAATGGATATCTCCAGAAAATATTTTAAGTTCAATCTGTTTTTTTTTTTTATCTACGCGTACCAATCCGCCTACTCGGCTTCTTGTATTTAAAGCAATTCGTGTCTCTACTCCAATAATACTATTGTTTCGTACCATTATGGTAGAAGATTCGGGTAAAATATGCACCTCTTCGGGAATGAAAAAAAAGCGGTTTACTTTCGTTTGGTATTTTGGCTTAAGTTCTTTGACTTCCCCATACTCAATTAAATCCTCTTTTTTGAGGATTGAATGCAAGCCTATATTCCCGTATTTAGTAATTCCCGAACTCTTTCTTCTGTATTGAGGATCATCAAAATAAGCAAGAATACTATTTCTCCGAAAACTACCATTTATCGGTATTTCAATCGAAATACTGGAACGGGGCAGTTGTTCGTTCTCTGGTTCTTGAATCCATTGGAATGGAATGATGAATCTATTTTTTCGCCTCTTTGCTAATAAAACTAAATCAGAATCTTTGTGGAGAATAGACAGAAATATGAAATTACCCTGACCCCTATCTCTGATTCGATTAAATTCGGAATAATTGGGAATACTGCTTTCTTTTTTCCCAGAAAGATTCGAAGTAACGAATTTATTTTTCCCTTTATCATTCTTTTTATTTACTGTATTTACTGAAACACTAAAAATGGATTTTACTTTGGAAGAAAGAAAATAAAGGTTTATTTGATCTTGATCTTTATGGATTGAAAAAGGGACGCCACGGGATCTGTACGAGCCTCCTGATAATATCCATAAATGACTTGTTTTTGACAAGAGATGTACATTACTATATGTAAAATCGGGTGTATGATATACATCGGTACTCCAGTGCATTTCTCCCTCTGAGTCAGAATAAATATGTTTTCGAACCCTCTCTTTAAAATTCAAAGTATATGTTCCCGCGCGAATCTCAGCAATCACTTGTTCTGATTCTACATATTGATCATTTTGAACTAAAATAAAACTTTTTGGTGGAATAGTCACATTATGTATAATATCCTCGCTCTCAATAGTTACATCCAAGTCTATATAACATAGAAAAGCAGGATGCCCGTGACGTGTACGGGTGGCATGAACCAAATCCTCATTGAATTTGATTTTTCCATTAGAGGGGGCTCGTACATGTTCGGCAATACCCCCGGTGAATACTCCACCGGTATGAAAAGTTCTTAATGTTAGTTGAGTGCCGGGTTCCCCAATAGATTGACCCGCAATAATACCTACAGCTTCTCCCAATTCGACGAGGTCGCCATGAGTAAGGCTCCGGCCATAACATAATCGGCAGATCCAAGACGTACTCTTACAAGTAAGGGGAGTTCGGATCGAGATGGCTTGTGTTTGAAATGTTATGAATCGCTTGACAAGTCCAATACCAATATCTTGATTTCGAACAGCAATGCATCGTGAGCCTATATATATATCGCCTGCTAATACACGGCCAATCAATGTTTGGATAAAAATTATTTCCGACATCATCCCATTTCGAGGACTTACATAAATTCCTTGGATGGTCCCACAGTCTGTTCTACGTACAACAATGTGTTGAACTACTTCAACAAGTCTACGTGTAAGATATCCAGCATCCGATGTTCGTACAGCAGTATCTACAACTCCTTTGCGGGCTCCGTAACAAGAAATTATATATTCTGTTAAAGACAATCCTTCGCGTAAATTGCTTTGAATAGGTAAATCAATCATTTGTCCTTGTGGATCCGACATTAATCCTCGCATACCTACTAATTGGTGTACTTGAGATACATTTCCTCTAGCTCCTGAAAAGGACATCATATGGACTGGATTAAACGGATCAGTCATCCGAAAATTCGGATTCATTTCTTGTCGCAAATATTCACTTGTAGCATACCATATCTCAATAGATTGTCGTAATTTTTCTACCGCGTGTACATTTCCATAATGATGGTGTTTTTCCAAAATCCAACT